TGATTTATAATATTAGAATACTTAGTGTCAGGTAATTTTTGTAGATTTTTAGTAGGGTTTGTTAGGTTAGCATAAATTAATAAAAATGTAAAAATTGATGCATATATATATATATATATATATATATATATATATATATATATATATATATATATATATATATATATATATATATATATATATATATATATATATATATATATATATATAATGGATAGCCAATTCACATCTCAACTTGTTGGCTTATACGTTCTCGGGTCCTCCTTGGTTTAGGGGTTTGACAAGGAAAACAGGATTCACTGAGCGTAGGGGGGTAGGGGGGTTTGACGCGCGGAAACCAAAGGGGGCATATATAATAGTATGGTTGAACAAGAGATAGATATGTTATGCACTTGAATTAGAAGTATGTAATTCTTAAGTTATGTCTTATAATAATTCACTTACAATAAAGCATGCAAGGAATATGTTCCACCTTGATTTATATTTGAATTTGCACTCTGAAATGCCAAGTGAAAAGAAACCAGAAAAAAATTACGTTATGCATATAAAAGAACGCCCGGCTTGGTGGGTAACGAGACATATGTACTACACCATTAATCAGATGCCAGATATAATTATCCGAGGGGGGAAATATTACAGTTATGTTCCTGAAATAGGAACCAGATGCCAGTAATAATTCATATTGTGCAACCCCCACAATTAGTGTCCCTGATTCTATCATGCATGATATACCTTTATATAAACTGGTTGGTGGTCTCTTACTACATTAATATGGTTTTATGAAATCATAGTTAAGTCATTCAAGGAAAAATTTGAGGACAAATTTTTAGGGATTAATCTATTTCCCAGGTTAAAATAGTAGTATTTCTGAGTCTTAATAATATGCTTATGTAATAGCTTAGAAATTAGTACTTGCTTTATGGTTAAAATCGTTTAATGGTGATAATACATAGATATACTAATACATTGATGTAATATTAAGTATATTATGTATTAAACCATAAAGGGATGGTTTATCCCCAGAAGATAGTTTAATTTAGAATTCTGGCTTTGGGAGCCAGGGGTGGGAGTTAAAATCTCTCTTTTCTGGGCGCTAGGGAGGAGTTTAACCTCCGATCTTCGGATTACAAGACCGATGCTTTTAGGCTAAGCTACTAGGGCAAGCTCATTCTAGTGCTTTATTTTCTAATCATCCTGCCAGGGGGATGAAAATAAGGAATAGTGCAAAGTATAACACGGACGCGATTTGTCCGATGATAATAAATGGGTGTTCTACTGGCATGCCTCCAATTCATGTTAAGATAGCTATATCTGCTACTAGGGTTCAGAATAGAAATTGGGTAATGGGACGAAATGTTAGTCCTCGTTGTTTTGAGGTATGTAGTAGTGGTACCACTATTAGTACAAGGATTGAGAATAGTAGTGCAAGAACACCTCCTAATTTGTTTGGGATTGATCGTAGGATGGCATAGGCAAATAGGAAATATCATTCTGGTTTAATATGTGGGGGTGTGACTAGTGGGTTTGCAGGGGTGAAATTTTCTGGGTCTCCTAGTAAATTAGGGGAGAATAGTGCTAGAAGTGTAAGAGCTAGTAATATAATTACGAACCCAAGGAGGTCTTTGTATGTGAAGTAAGGGTGGAAGGAGATTTTGTCTGCGTCTGAGTTTAATCCGATTGGGTTATTTGATCCTGTTTCGTGGAGAAATAGGAGGTGAAGGACGGTTGCAGCGGCAATAACAAATGGCAGTAGGAAGTGGAATGCGAAGAATCGTGTTAGTGTTGCATTATCTACTGAGAAGCCGCCTCAAATTCATTGGACTAATATGTCTCCTATATAAGGTACGGCAGATAGTAGATTTGTAATTACTGTGGCGCCTCAGAAGGATATTTGTCCTCATGGGAGTACATAGCCGACGAAGGCTGTTATTATAACTAGTAGTAAAAGGACGACGCCAATGTTTCAGGTTTCTTTATAAAGATAAGATCCATAGTATAGGCCTCGGGCGATATGTATATAAATACAAATGAAAAAGAATGATGCTCCGTTTGCGTGTATGTTGCGAATTAGTCAGCCGTAGTTTACGTCTCGGCAGATGTGGGTTACTGATGAGAATGCAGTTGAAATGTCGGAGGTGTAGTGTATAGCTAGGAATAGTCCGGTTAAGATTTGGGTAATTAAGCATAATCCTAGGAGGGATCCAAAGTTTCATCATGCCGAAATATTGGATGGTGCTGGTAGGTCAACTAGTGCGTCGTTAGCAATTTTAATGAGGGGATGTGTTTTTCGTAGGCTTGCCATTAATGGTTCTTGTAGTTGAATAACAACGGTGGTTCTTCAAGTCACTGGTCTCGGTTAAAGTCTGAGCAAGAATTATGACCTATTTTATGTTTTTATTATTAATGGCTTTGGTTGTGGGTTTAGTTGCTGTTGCTTCTAATCCTACGCCTTATTTTGCTGCTTTTGGGTTGGTAGTTGCAGCTGGGGTCGGGTGTGGAGTTTTAGTTGGTCACGGAGGTTCTTTTTTATCATTAGTTCTTTTTTTAATTTATTTGGGGGGAATGCTTGTGGTTTTTGCTTATTCAGCAGCTTTGGCTGCTGAGCCATTTCCGGAGGCTTGAGGTAGTCGTTCTGTGTTAGGGTATGTTTTAATTTATTTACTTGGGGTTGGTTTGGTAGCGGGAATTTTTTGAGGAGGTTGGTATGAGGGTTCTTGGGTCGTTGTAGATGGGTTGAAAGAGTTTTCTGTTTTGCGGGGTGATATTAGTGGGGTAGCTGTTATATATTCGTCTGGAGGGGGGATGTTAGTTATTTGTGCTTGAGTATTACTTTTAACTTTGTTAGTTGTGTTAGAGCTCACTCGTGGGTTAAGTCGTGGGACTCTTCGAGCAGTTTAAAGGAGGACTGGAATGGTGGCTAAAATTAGGGTCAGGAGGAAAATGGTTAAATAAGTTTTAATTATTCCTCGTGTAATATCATTAGTAATTTTTGCTATAATTGTTTGGGTTAGTGCTAGGCCTTTTGGTCCGATAGTTTCGAGTCATGTTTTGTCGAGTTGAGTGGCAGCTGATTGTCCTAAGGTTAGCTTAAGTTTTGGGAGGAGTCGGTGAGTAACGGCAGGGAAGAATCCTAATATGTTGGAGAAGTGGTGTGTGGATATTATTGGGGTAATTTTTACTTGTTTACTGGTTATATTAGCTAAATCTATGGCTACTAGTAAGCCTGTAATGGTTACTAGCAGGGCTGCTATTTTAAGAGTGGCTGGTATTGTTATGGTTGGTGTTTTTATTGGAAGGAAATTATGTGTAATGATAAATCCTGCAATAATACTTCCTCAGGCGAGTCGTTTAATGGAGTTAATTACTAGTGGGTTATTTTCATTGATGGGGGATAGGGGCAGGAATCGTGGGGTTCCTATAATTACAAAGTATACTAGTCGAAAGCTATAAACTGCGGTGAATGATGTGGCAATTAGTGTGAGGATCAGGGCTCAGGCGTTTAGGTAGGAGGTGTTCAGGGCTTCAATAATTGCATCTTTTGAAAAGAATCCTGCCAGGAATGGAGTTCCTGTTAAGGCTAGGCTGCCAATTGTAAAATAAGTTGATGTGGCTGGTATAATGTTGAATAGGCCTCCTATTTTTCGGATGTCTTGTTCGTCGTTTAGGCTGTGAATGATTGATCCCGAGCATAGAAATAGTATGGCTTTGAAGAAAGCGTGTGTGCAGATGTGAAGGAATGCTAGTTGTGGTTGATTTAATCCAATTGTAACTATTATTAATCCTAGTTGACTTGATGTTGAGAAAGCTACAATTTTTTTGATATCATTTTGGGTTAAGGCGCAGGTGGCTGTAAATAGAGAGGTTAGTGCTCCTAAGCAGAGGCAAACTGTTAACACTAGTTGGTTATTTTCTATAAGTGGGTGAAGGCGAATTAGTAGGAAAATCCCTGCAACAACTATGGTGCTTGAGTGGAGTAGGGCGGATACTGGCGTGGGACCTTCCATGGCGGACGGGAGTCATGGATGAAGGCCGAATTGGGCTGATTTACCTGTGGCTGCCAGGGCAAGTCCTATTAGGGGGATTGTTATATCAAAGTCTTTTGACAAGGTAAAAATTTGTTGAATTTCTCAGGAGTTAAAGTTTATTGCGAGTCAGGCTATGGTTATAATTAGTCCAATATCTCCTACTCGGTTGTAGATGACGGCTTGGAGGGCTGCTGTGTTAGCATCTGCTCGTCCGTGTCATCATCCAATGAGTAAAAATGATATAATTCCTACACCTTCTCAGCCAATAAATAGTTGGAATATGTTGTTAGCTGTTACGAGAATGATTATGGCTACTAGAAATGTAAGTAAATATTTGAAGAAACGATTAATGTAGGGGTCAGAGTGTATATATCATAGTGCGAATTCTAGAATAGACCAGGTGACATATAAGGCAATTGGGACAAAAATTAGGGAGTAGTGATCAAATTTAAAGCTGATATTGATGTCGAATGTTTGGGTATTCATTCAGTGTCAGTTTGTGATGATGCCCTCTGTTTTTAGGTTAAGAAAAATTATAAGTGGGAGGAGGCTAATAAAGAATGCGGAGCTAACAGCGGTTTTGGTTATTTCTGCTATTTTGGAGTCTTGTTGGTTGGGGTTTAGTGTGGTAATTAGTGGGTACAATAGAATGAAAAAGATTAGGAGGAGTGATGAGTGTATAATTAATGCCATTTTAGCTTCCACTTGGATTTGCACCAAGAGTTTTTGGTTCCTAAGACCAATGGATGAACTATTATCCTTTGAAAGCGCAAGGAAGCCATGGATTTTAACCTTGGTAGATAAGGATTAGCAGTACTTACTATTTTCTGTTCTTCCTTGGTGAGTAAGGGGATTTTAACCCCTATCTTTAGAATCACAATCTAATATTTTGGTTAAACTATACTTACAGTAGCATCATCCTCATATGAGTTCTGGTTTTGTTACTAGGAGGATAACTGGGATTAGATGTAGGGTTATTAATAGGTGTTCTCGAGTGTGGAATGGTTGGAGTCCTGTAATATGGCTTGGTGCTGGGCCTCGCTGTGATATGAGGAATATATATAGGGAGTAGCCAGCTGTAATTAATGTGCCTAATCCTGTGAGTAAAATTGTTCAGGGAGATCAGCTAAATAAGGTTGTAATGATTATGATTTCTCCTATTAAATTAGGTAGGGGTGGAAGTGCTAAGTTAGCGAGATTAGCGATGAATCATCAAACTGCGGTTAATGGAAAGATTACTTGTAGTCCTCGGGCAAGAATTATTGTTCGGCTGTGTGTTCGTTCATATGCTGTGTTGGCTAGGCAAAATAATGCTGAGGATACTAATCCATGGGCGATTATTAAGATAATTGCCCCTGAGAATCCTCATGGTGTTTGGATTAAAATTCCTCCTGCTACCAATCCCATATGACTTACGGATGAGTAGGCGATTAATGATTTTAGGTCTGTCTGTCGTAGGCAAATTGAGCCGGTTATGATGATTCCTCAGAGGGCTAGAATAATAAATGGGTAAGCTAGTTCTTTTGATAGGGGGTCTAGTATAACTATTATACGTATTATACCATATCCTCCTAGTTTAAGTAAAACTGCTGCAAGTACTATTGATCCTGCTACTGGGGCTTCTACGTGCGCTTTTGGTAATCATAGGTGGACGCCATACAAAGGTATTTTAACTAGGAATGCGATTAGGCAGCCTGCTCATCAAATTATATGGCCTCATGAGGTGAGTTGCAGTGGTTGTGAATATTGGAGTACTAATATTGATAGGGTTCCTGTAGATTGTTGGAGGAGGAGTAAAGCAACTAGAAGTGGGAGGGATCCTGCTAAGGTATAAAATAAGAAATAAGTTCCTGCGTTTAGGCGTTCGGTTTGGTTTCCTCATCGGGTAATAATAATTAGGGTTGGAATGAGTGTGGCTTCAAACATAATATAAAATATAATGATTTCTGTAGCACCAAATGCTATAATTAGAAAGGTTTGTAGTGAAGCGAGGAGTGTGATGTACGAGCGTTGTCGGCTAATTGGTTCTGGGTTAATATGGTTTTGACTGGCTAGAATTATTAGTGGTAACAATCAGCATGTTAGTACTAACAGGGGGGTTGATAGTGGGTCTGTGGCTACATATGTATTGGAAAAGGTTCACCCGGTTTCTGATGTTGATTTTAATCATGATAGGCTAATGAAGGCAATTAAGAGGCTGTGTGCTGTAGTAGTTGTTCACAGTCATTTAGGGGAGGTTAATCAGATTGTTGGAAATAGCATAATTGTGGGGATTAACACTTTTAGCATTGTAGAAGGTTGAGGTTTTGTAAGCGGTCAGTTCCGTGGGTGCGGGCTGTGGCAACTAGTAGTGCTAGGCCTGTGCTTGCTTCACAAGCGGAGAAGGCTAGAAGTAACATTGGGGCTGTGGAGAATCCTGTGGATTCGAATTGCAAGGCTCATAGGGCTAGTGCAATGAATAGGGATAATATTATTCCCTCTAAGCATAAGAGTGCAGAAAGTAGGTGGGTACGGTGAAATGCTAGTCCTATTAGTCCTAGAATAAATGCTGAGCTAAAGCTAAAATGTACGGGTGTCATAAGGGAGTCATGGAATTAAACCATGGTCTTCTGAGCCGAAATCAGAGGTCTTGTTTTGGACTAACTCCCTATTCTGCTCATTCTAGGCCACCTTGGGTTCATTCATAAATTAATCCTAGGGTTAATAGAATTAAGACTGTTGTGGCTCAAAAGAATGTTTGGGTGGGGTTGTGGAGTTGATCCCCCCAGGGCAGGGGGAGAAGGAGAGCAATTTCTAAGTCAAAGAGAAGGAAGAGGATTGCCACTAAGAAGAAGCGTAAGGAGAATGGTAGTCGAGCAGATCCTAGGGGGTCAAATCCACATTCGTAGGGGGATAGTTTTTCTGCGTCTGGGTTTATTTGTGGTAGTCAAAAAGATACAATTGCTAAGATTGTGGATAGAGCTACTGTGATAACTAGAATGGTTATGATTAAATTCATTATCTTTCCTTGGGGTTTAACCAAGACTGTGTGATTGGAAGTCACTTGTACTAACTTTGATACTAGAAAGATTATGAGCCTCATCAGTAGATAGATACGTAGAGGAATAGTCATACTACGTCAACAAAATGTCAATATCAGGCGGCGGCCTCGAAGCCAAAGTGATGTTCGGATGTAAAGTGGTATTGGATTTGTCGTAGGAGGCAGACTGCTAGGAAAGAAGATCCAATGATAACGTGCAGTCCGTGGAATCCTGTGGCTACAAAGAATGTTGAGCCGTAAACTCCATCTGCGATTGTGAATGGTGCTTCGTAATATTCTATAGCTTGGAGGGCAGTAAAATAGAATCCTAGTAAAATGGTTAATGTTAGGGACTGGATTGCTTGTTTTCGTTCTCCTTCTATGATGCTATGGTGAGCTCATGTTACTGTTACTCCTGATGCTAGTAGAACGGCGGTGTTGAGAAGTGGAACTTCGAAGGGGTCTAATGGGATAATTCCGGTTGGGGGTCAGCATCCCCCGAGCTCTGGTGTTGGTGCTAGGCTTGAGTGATAAAAGGCTCAGAAGAACCCGAGGAAAAAGAATACTTCAGAAGTAATAAAGAGGATTATTCCGTATCGCAGTCCTTTTTGAACTGGGGGTGTGTGATGACCTTGGAAGGTTCCTTCTCGGATGATGTCTCGTCATCATTGATATATTGTGAGAAGTAGAAGAATTAACCCGAGAGTTATTAGTGTTGTTGAGTGGAAGTGGAATCAGATTGCTAAGCCGGATGTTATTAGTAGAGCGGCAATGGCTCCGGTTAGAGGTCATGGGCTTGGGTCGACTATATGATAGGCATGTGCTTGGTGGGCCATTAAACGTTTTCTTGTAGATATAGGCTTAGAAGGAGTACAAATACATAGGCTTGAATTATTGCTACCGCTACTTCTAGCAATGTTAGTAAGAAGAGTACAATGGCAGTTAAAATTGCTACTGTAGGCATTATTGGTAAGAGGACAAATACAGCTGTAGCAATAAGTTGAATTAGTAGGTGTCCTGCAGTCAAGTTAGCTGTAAGTCGTACGCCTAGGGCTAATGGTCGGATAAATAGGCTGATTGTTTCGATAATAATAAGTACTGGAATCAGGGGGATAGGTGTTCCTTCTGGTAATAGATGTCCTAAAGCAACTGTTGGTTGATTTCGTATTCCAATAATTACTGTTGCAAGTCAGAGTGGCACAGCGAATCCTATATTTAATGATAGTTGTGTGGTTGGTGTAAAGGTATATGGAAGTAGGCCTAATATATTAATAGTAATTAAGAAAATTATTAAAGAAGCTAGTAAAAGTGCTCATTTATGCCCTCCTACATTTAGGGGCAGTATTAGTTGATTTGTGAATCGGTTAATAAACCATCCTTGGAGTGTAATGAGTCGGTTATTAATTCATCGGGATGATGGGGTTGGGTAGAGGACTCAGGGTAGTGCAATTGCGACAGCAATTAGTGGGATACCTAGGTAAGATGGGCTTGCAAATTGGTCGAAAAAGCTTGTTATCATGGTCAATCTCAGGATTCAGTTTTGTGTTTTTCAGCACTTACTGGGGTTGGTTCATTTGGTGAAGAGTGATTTAAGATTTTAGTTGGAATAATGGTCAAGAAGATTAATCAGGAGAATACTAAAATTGCGAATCAAGGGCCGGGGTTTAATTGTGGCATTTCACTAGGGGTGGTCGGGAATCACCAATCTTTGGCTTAAAAGGCCAATGCTTTGTCCAATATTTAGCTTCCTAGCGAGGCGTCTTCTAGTATTAATGAGGATCAGTTTTCGAAATGTTCTAGTGGGACTGCTTCTACTACGATTGGTATAAAGCTGTGGTTGGCGCCGCAGATTTCAGAACATTGTCCGTAGAACAGGCCTGGGCGTGAGGCGATAAAGGCGGTTTGGTTTAATCGTCCTGGGACTGCATCTATTTTTACACCTAGGGATGGGACAGCTCAAGAATGTAGTACATCTTCAGCGGATACTAAGACTCGGACTGGGGATTCTATTGGGACAACCATTCGATGATCGGTTTCTAGAAGTCGGAATTGTCCTGGGGTAAGGTCTTGAGTTGGGATTATATAAGAGTCAAAGCCTAGATTTTCGTAGTCTGTATACTCATAGCTTCAATACCATTGGTGTCCTATTGCTTTAATTGTTAGGTGTGGGTCATTGATTTCGTCTATAAGATATAAAATGCGTAGGGAAGGTAGAGCAATTAAGACTAAAATAACGGCTGGTAGAATGGTTCATACGATTTCAATTTCTTGGGAGTCTAGGATATATTTGTTAGTGAGCTTAGTTGAAACCATTGCAGTAATAATATATAATACTAAGGTGCTAATTAGGAGCACAATTATTAATGCGTGATCGTGAAAGTGTAGAAGTTCTTCTATAACGGGTGATGCCGCGTCTTGGAATCCTAGTTGTGTTGGATGTGCCATTAAGTTTTGGGTTTAAGACATGCAGGGGTTTAACCTACGATTTCACCTTGACAAGGTGATGTAATTTACACTTTACTAATGTCTTTAGAAGGAAGTGACAGAGTGGTTATGTGGCTGGCTTGAAACCAGCATATGGGGGTTCAATTCCTCCCTTTCTCGTTAGTTTGATTGAATTTGGACGAATGCTGGTTCCTCATATGTGTGATAAGGAGGAGGGCAGCCGTGAAGTCATTCTACGTTTGTTATAGTTAATTCTACAGATATTACTTCTCGTTTGGCGGCAAAGGCTTCTCATAAAATAAATAGGAACATAATTACTGCTACTAGAGAGATTAGGGATCCAATAGATGATACTGTATTTCAGAGTGCATAAGCATCTGGGTAGTCAGAATATCGTCGTGGTATACCTGCTAGGCCTAGGAAGTGTTGTGGGAAGAATGTGAGGTTGACTCCAATAAATATTACGCCAAAGTGAATTTTTGTTCAGGCGCTGTGTAGGGTATATCCTGTTAATAGTGGGAATCAGTGTACGAAGGCCGCCATAATGGCGAATACAGCACCCATTGATAGTACATAATGGAAGTGTGCTACTACGTAGTATGTGTCATGGAGTACAATATCAAGTGATGAATTAGATAGGACGATTCCTGTGAGTCCCCCTACTGTGAATAAGAAGATGAACCCAAGGGCTCATAGTATTGGAGTTTCTCATTTAATTGATCCTCCATGAAGTGTGGCTAATCAGCTAAATACTTTTACACCTGTTGGGATAGCAATAATTATTGTTGCGGATGTAAAGTATGCACGGGTGTCTACGTCTATCCCAACAGTAAATATGTGGTGGGCTCATACAATAAAGCCTAGGAGGCCAATGGCCATCATAGCTCAGACTATTCCTATGTAGCCGAATGGTTCTTTTTTACCTGAATAATAGGCTACAACATGGGAAATAATACCAAACCCTGGAAGGATGAGAATATAAACTTCTGGGTGACCAAAGAATCAGAATAGGTGTTGATAGAGGATTGGGTCTCCTCCTCCTGCGGGATCAAAGAATGTAGTGTTAAGATTTCGATCTGTCAGAAGCATTGTAATACCAGCGGCTAAAACGGGTAGTGACAAAAGAAGTAGTACGGCGGTCACAAGCACAGATCAAACGAATAAAGGTGTCTGGTATTGGGAAATGGCTGGGGGTTTCATGTTAATGGTTGTAGTAATAAAATTGATGGCCCCCAGAATTGATGATACGCCTGCTAAATGTAGTGAGAAAATTGTTAGGTCTACTGATGCCCCTGCGTGGGCTAGATTGCCTGCGAGGGGTGGATATACTGTTCACCCTGTTCCGGCTCCAGCTTCAACGCCAGAAGAGGCTAGGAGAAGCAGGAATGATGGGGGTAGGAGTCAGAAGCTTATGTTGTTTATTCGGGGGAATGCCATGTCTGGGGCTCCGATTATTAGTGGTACGAGTCAGTTTCCAAACCCTCCAATAAGGATAGGCATTACTATAAAGAAAATTATTACAAAGGCGTGAGCAGTAACAATAACATTGTAGATTTGATCGTCGCCTAGAAGCGACCCGGGTTGGCTTAGTTCAGCTCGGATGAGAAGGCTTAAGGCGGTTCCCACTATTCCGGCTCAGGCACCAAATACAAGATAAAGGGTACCAATGTCTTTGTGGTTAGTAGAGAAGAATCAGCGCGTGATTGCCACAGGTAGGGTGGCCGAGTGTTTAGGCGGTGGGTTGTAGCCCCGAAGACAGAGGTTTAAGTCCTCTCCCTACCATAAGCCCCGTGGTGAAGAACATATTGGATTGCAAATCCAAAGACGCAGATTGATATTCTGCCGGGGCTTTCCCCGCCTTGCTGGGTCAAACGGCGGGGAAAGTAGGTGGATGCTCGCTGGCTTGAGCGCTTAGCTGTTAACTAAGAGTTTGTAGGATCGAGGCCTTCCCACCTAGTAAGGCCTTAGTTTAATAAAAATGTCTGATTTGCAATTAGGAGATGCAAGTTAATTTCTTGTAGGTCTTAGTCAGGGACTAGAAGATTTTCACTTCTACTTAGAGCTTTGAAGGCTTTTGGTCTAATATTATCCTAAGTCCCTAGGTGGTTAGTATTATAATGGTTGGAGTTATGGGTAGTAGTCCTAGGGCAGCTATGGTAAATAGGGCTAGGGGTAGGGGGGCTTGGGTTGTCTGAGTTCGTCAGGGGGTGGTTGAGTTGATTGTGTTAGGGGAGATAGTTAGTGTCATTGCGTAACATAATCGTAAGTAGAAATATAGGCTAATTAGGGCGGCTAGGGCTATAATTGTGGCAATAAGGGGGAGATCTTGTTTTGTGAGTTCTTGTAGAATTAATCATTTTGGTAGGAAACCTGTAAGTGGGGGGAGGCCTCCTAGTGAAAGTAATACTAGGGCAGTGGTTGCTGTTAGGGTTGGGGTTTTTGATCAAGTTGTTGCAAGTGTATTAATTTTAGTGGTGGATGATATTTTGAGGGTAAGGAATGCTGCGGATGTTATGATGATATACGTTCCTAGTGCGAGTAGGGTTAGTTGAGGGGCGTACTGGATAACAATAATTATTCAACCTATGTGTGCGATTGAGGAATATGCTAGGATTTTTCGTAATTGGGTTTGGTTTAGTCCTCCTCATCCTCCCACTAGTGTGGATATAATTCCTAAAAGGGTTAATAATAAAGGGTCGATGGTTTGGGCTGTTTGAATAATTAGTGCGAAGGGGGCAAGTTTTTGTCAGGTAGACAGAATTAGTCCTGTTAGTAGGTCTAGTCCTTGTAGGACTTCTGGTATTCAGAAGTGTATTGGTGCAAGTCCAATTTTAAGTGCTAAAGCAGTTATAAATATTGTGCTGGCGATAGGGTTTGACAGGTCGTTGATACTTCATTCTCCTGTTATTCAGGCATTTGTTGTGCTTGCGAAGAGGATTATTGCTGCTGCGGTGGCTTGGGTTAAAAAGTATTTTGTGGTTGCTTCTACTGCGCGGGGGTGGTGATGTTGTGCTATTAATGGGGTGATTGCTAAGGTATTAATCTCTAGGCCTATTCAGGCTAGTAGTCAGTGAGAGCTGGCAAAGGTTAAGGTGGTTCCTAGTCCTAGGCTGGATAGTAGAATTGCAAGTACATATGGGTTCATTGGCGGAGGAGGGACTTTAACCGTCATGTTCGGGGTATGGGCCCGAAAGCTTTATTAGCTGACCCCGCCTTAGAAAGTGGTGTAGAGGAAGCACCGAGAGTTTTGATCTCTTGAGTATGGGTTCAATTCCCTTCTTTCTAGGAACTGAGGGGGCTTTAACCCCTATAAGTCACTCTATCAAAGTGGTCCTTGGGCATTCAGGCACAGTTCCTTGGTTATAGTTGTGGAGGGAGCCCTGCTAGTGCAATAGGCAGAGCGGTGTGTCATAGCACAAAGGCGAGTGTTAGGGGGAGGAAATTTTTTCAGACTAGATGTATTAGTTGGTCGTATCGGAACCGTGGATAAGAGGCTCGTACTCATAGGAATAAAATTGATAATAGTGCGGCTTTAATTATGAGGTTGATTGTTGTGAGTTCAGGAATGTTTGGAATGTGTGAGGCTCCTAGGAATAGTACAGCTGATAGTGTATTTATTAATAGAATGTTAGCATATTCAGCTAGGAAAAATAGGGCGAAGGGTCCTCCTGCATATTCTACGTTGAAACCAGAGACTAGTTCTGATTCTCCTTCTGTTAGGTCGAATGGCGCTCGGTTTGTTTCGGCTAGTGTTGAAATATATCATATTGCGGCGAGAGGTCAAGCAGGGATGAGTAATCAGATACTTTCTTGGGTAATATTAAATGTTTGTAGGGTATATCCTCCTGAAAAGATAATTACTGAAAGGAGGATAAGTCCTAGGCTTACTTCATATGAAATTGTTTGGGCTACAGCCCGGAGGGCTCCAATTAATGCATATTTTGAATTTGATGCTCAACCTGATCCTAAGATTGAATATACTGCAAGGCTTGATAGGGCTAAAATAAATAGGATTCCTAAGTTAAGATCGGTTACTGGGTGGGGTATGGGTATTGGTGCCCATAGGGTTATGGCTAGGGTGAGGGCTAGTATTGGAGTGGCTAAGAATAGGAATGGAGATGATGTGGAGGGGCGGACTGGTTCTTTAATAAATAGTTTCACTCCATCGGCGATAGGTTGTAATAATCCGTAGGGTCCTACTACGTTTGGCCCTTTTCGTAGTTGTATATATCCTAGTACTTTTCGTTCAATTAGTGTTAGGAAGGCCACTGCCAGGAGAACGGGTACAATGTAGGCTAGGGGATTGATTAGATGTGTTATTAGGATGTTTAGCATGAACTGGGGAGAGGATTTGAACCTCTGGCTAAAAGGGCTTAGGCCTTTCGCAATTTACCATGCTCTGCCACCCCAGTATGTCCTTATTTTGGCCAGCTGGGATTTTGGCTCTCCCTTTGCTTTATTTATTTGTTTTCATAAATTAGGGGTGGGGCGTGCTTTAAGTATGGGCCCCTCTTTTCCGATCCTTTCGTACTAGGAAAAGTAGCGTTACAGATAGAAACTGACCTGGATTGCTCCGGTCTGAACTCAGATCACGTAGGACTTTAATCGTTGAACAAACGAACCCTTAATAGCGGCTGCACCATTAGGATGTCCTGATCCAACATCGAGGTCGTAAACCCCCTCGTCGATATGGACTCTGGGAGAGGATTGCGCTGTTATCCCTAGGGTAACTTGGTTCGTTGATCGGTCTTGGTGGCCGGATCATGTTTGGTCAGATGTTCTGTGGCTTAGAGATGTCTCTCTTGGTTTTAGGAGATTTGCCCCAGTCCACTTGGAGGCTTGTTTTTCCTCCGTGGTCGCCCCAACCGAAGGTAAAATTTCATATTCCACAAGGTTTTTGCTTTTTATTAAGTTGCTTGACGTGGTTGAGTTTTGTACCTTAAGCTCCAAAGGGTCTTCTCGTCTTGTATTATTATGCCCGCTTCTGCACGGGCAGATCAATTTCACTGACTTGAAAGGGGAGACAGTTAAGCCCTCGTTTAGCCATTCATACAGGTCTCTATTTAAAAGACAAGTGATTGCGCTACCTTTGCACGGTCAAAATACCGCGGCCGTTGAACTTGTAGTCACTGGGCAGGCTGGACCTCCTATACATGGTTGTGTTGCAGGAGGCGATGTTTTTGGTAAACAGGCGAGGCTTGTGTTTGCCGAGTTCCTTCCTTTTCTTTTAGTCTTTCCTTTAATAGCACTCCAGTGTGGGGATAACGATTGTTAAGTGTGGGTTTTTCTTGTTTTTTTTATGGTTCACATTGCTCTCTTGGGTTGAGTTCGTTAATTGCCAATGGTTGGTCCGGTTTGGCTTACACTTGTGCTTGGAGAAGGGCGAGCCTTCTTGTTACTCATTTTAGCATAATTTCTTCCATGGGGGCATGGATTAGCCTAATAGTATTTAGGGGAGTAAGATTTTTTATCAGAATAATAAACTTCTTTCTGTCTGAGCTTTAACGCTTTCTGTTTAGGTGGCTGCTCTTAGGCCCACTAGAACAGTATATTTTATATATTATGATCTTTATCCTCCTGGATAAGGTTGTATCCTTTGTTAAAGGGGCTGTACCCCCTTCAACTAACTCTCGTATTTTTCTCTTGATATCTTGGTTAGTGCTTGTTTGATTTGAGGTGTACGAGGCTGAACTTCTATTCATTTCTTAGGCAACCAGCTATCACCAGGTTCGGTAGGTCTGTCACTTCTACCCGGAGCTCTTCCCACTCTTTTGCCACAGAGACGGGTTGGCCCTTAATAGGCTGTCTCGGGGTAGCTCACCTGGTTTCGGGGTTTCAAACTAAAGGTCTCTTTGCTTGTGTTTACTGGCTAAATCATGATGCAAAAGGTACAAGGTTTAATCTTTGCTTTTTAATACTTATATGGATTATTTCATTTCTCTTTCAGCTTTCCCTTGCGGTACTATTTCTATTGCTTTGGTTGAACCTTTTCTGTCTCCCATACTCAGGTAAAAGAATGGTTTAGTTTTTGGTGTTTGGTCTATTCTATTTTATTTATATTGTTTGGTTATGTTGGTAAATAAGCTAGCTGTTTGGTTCAGGGTGATCCAATTTGCATGGATGTCTTCTCGGTGTAAGTGAGGTGCTTAGCTAACTCAGCCACACCCTGGGTTTGATCCAAGTGCACCTTCCGGTACACTTACCGTGTTACGACTTGCCTCCCCTTGTCAGTGCTAGTTTATTAAGTATATATGGTGCGTTTTGACAGGGGAGAGTGACGGGCGGTGTGTACGCGTCTCAGAGCCGGGTTCAAAGGGACACTCTATTTCCTTTTTACTACTAAATCCTCCTTCAAGCATTGTTTCATGTTGCATGTTCGTAATATTCTGTTGTAGAAAATGTAGCCCATTTCTTTCCATTTCATGCGCTACACCTCGACCTGACGTTCTGGGTTGTGCCCATTTTGCTTACTTTTATTACCTTCACAGGGTAAGCTGACGACGGCGGTATATAGGCTGGGGTGGCTAGAAGTGGTGAGGTTTAACGGGGGTTATCGGTTCTAGAACAGGCTCCTCTAGGGGGGTCTGAGACACCGTCAGGTCCTTTGGGTTTTAAGCTAATGCTCGTAGTACCCTGGCGGACATCTAATTGTAGTCGGATGTCTAAGTTTATGGCTGAGCATAGTGGGGTATCTAATCCCAGTTTGTTTCTCAGCTTTCGTGGGGTCAGGTAATATATTAAAGCTACTTTCGTGTTAGGACTTCGGACACCTAGAAGCGTATGACGGCCAAAGGGCCATTTGGCTTTATTTTTGTTTATCCTTAACCACCCTTTACGCCGTCATATTATCAACTAGGGCCTCTCGTCTAACCGCGGTGGCTGGCACGAGTTTTACCGGCCCTCTTAACCCTAACTGAGTCAAGTTTTCACTTATGGCTTAATGTTTATCACTGCTGAATTCCCTTGGGGGTGTGGCTAGGCCAGGCGTCTTGGGCTAAATTTTGTGCCTGATGCCCGCTCCTCGTCCCCGGGAGGGGGATTGAGGGCATACTCACTGGGCTGCGGAGACTTGCATGTGTAAGTTGAGTTAGAGCTGATGATAAGGTCGGGACCATGCCTTTGTGCACGCGGAGTTTTTTAGGACTCATCTTAGCATCTTCAGTGCTATGCTTTGTATTAAGCTACGCTAGC